AATCCTTTGCTTGCTGTGCAGTGACAGTACCAATATCCACTAATCGTTGTTTCCAGATACGGTTTCCGGTTGACATCTCTTCTAATTCGTCGATACGAGAAGAAAATTGTTGTGTGAAAGAATCAATATCTCGACATAAGCCAAGAGGCAGATCTTGTGCCACTCCACCTGGTCGTATGAAACTGGCATGCATCCTGGCTCCCGAGACTCTTTCATAGAATTCCAACAATTTCTCCCGCTCCTCAAAAGCCCACAGGAACGGAGTTGATGCTCCCACATCCATAGCATGAGTAGTTAAAGCAAGTGAATGATTTGAAATTCGAGTTATTTCACGGAATAACACTCGTATATATTGAGCTCGTAATGGTACCTCGCAATTCAAAAGTCTCTCTACAGCTGAAGAATGAGCGTGTTCTTGGGCCATCGTAGAAACATAGATAGGGTCGACGACGGAACGAACAACGAAACTTTACGACAGCTTTTTCGTACACGTTCACTTGCATCACATACACAAGTGCTCTCTGAACCGTGCAATAAGGTCACCCATAACACGGCTCTCCCACTTGAGTTACCTTAGCCCCAGGCCATGCTATTCAATAATATTGGAAAAATGGCAGCGTAACAACTAGTATTGAAAGCTGGTCGCCTTTTGAGGGGGGGAAAGCGTTTCAATGGGAGCCCTACTTCCCTCTTTGCGACCTCATCACTTCAATTCAAGCGCAAACCCATTTCTTAGTCACCGGGCGGAGCGCACCTTTGGTACTTCAGTAGGGCGTTTGAAAACTTTCGTTTGGTAGGACGACGAAAGGCTACTTCAATGACGGAACGAGCCGGAAACTCGAGAGGGTCGCCTTTGGAAGCGTTCGCCGTTAACCAAAGCGTATCGTTCCCGCAACCACTTTGGTACTTTGTTTATAGCTTTTTTAGGTTATGCAATAGAAGATGGATCAGAAGGGGGCTGCTTTCTATTTCCGGGCCGGACAGTAGGTGAAGACCATAAGAGAAGATTGCCCTCTCGGTAAGGAAGAGGGGAAAAAGGTGCTGTCATCTATCTCAACCAGTTTCCCGAGGCGTTGGAAATCCAGACCGGCTCAGAGAATCACTGGCGCTATTTAGCCCTTCGTTTCGCCAACAAAGAAGTAATCCTTGACGATTTCCCATTCCTTCCGTGCTGAGCCGCCTCTGACTTTGAGCTTGGTCCCTTCCCTTTCTATAACATACCCAGGCGCCCTCCTTTCCAATCACTAAGAAAAAATCAATAGTAATCAAAGGGTTGGTGTGGCTAAGTAAAGCTTCGTCTGTTGTTTTTTTTCCGGCCCCAGGGGAGTTTACTCGACCCATTCCCCAGTCTCCCGCACTGCTCAAGTAAGTGTGCGACTCCGTATGAGGACCTCCTTCCCTTCTGCCCACTCTCCGTTCACACGGTTCTCAAAGCAGAGGAGGAAGGGTGGGCAGAAGGTACCACGAGCCCTCTGTCCCACACATCTATCCAGAAGCAAGTGTAGTTCACCGGTTCCACCGAATGCTCCTACCTCTCGGCAAAGATCGTATGAGTGTGCAGTTATGCTTCAGATGCTTCGCCATAGAATAGATCCACCCAGTTCCCGTTCTTTTCCGGTGCACTCGCTTTATATCTCCGACACACAAGGAAGGACGCGGTGGGAAGGAAGCTGCCCTAGCCTCTGTCCGGCCGATCATTCCGCTGGCATCTCGCATTCACGCCCCCGTTTGACTGCCGCTCGTGGATGTAGTTGTAGATACCTTAGTCTTAGTGGGTCGTTGGCTCCACCTGTTATCTCCTTCTACGACATGCTGTTGTCGTCGCCATATTCCATATGTCACTTAGTCATCTCTGCCTCGCTCCGGGTCAGCACCTCCGAAATAAACGGAGGACTTCATTCAGTGACCCCGCGATCGCCCTCTGAACGATCAGAATAAGGTAAAGCTTGAAGATAAGTTTTGTACTCTATTAATTTCTCAGTCCCTCTAGTCGGGTGGGCGCCGGCCGGTCTTTCGACCAGATCCCCCTAAAAACCGTACGTGCGGGTCTCCCCGCATGCGGCTCACGCCATTCGAGGTGGCCCAGCCCAGCATTCATTCGAAAATCCTGTAGTGAAATTGAGACTGCTCGACCTCGGAAGCTAATTCGCGTGTCGGCAGCCCTGTCTGTCGTACCGTTTATCCTATGAATTTCATTTTCTTTTAAAATCCTTCCATTTCCGTCAAATGACCCGGCCTCCCCTGGCTCTTCCACCGTCCGGGCTCCCTTTCCTCCCTATGCTATGCTCCCCCGGCGCAGGCCTACCACGCTTCGCGCCTGCGGCGTTTTCGCCAGACGGTCTTTGCCAGTAGTGCCATCCTCCCCGCTGGCTGTATGGGCGAGTTGTCCCTCGCTGCTGCGTTTTGTTAGGCTATGGATTACAGGAACAAATGTAGTTGAATGAAACAGCAGGCGGGTTACACGTTCCACTGTGCCGAGATGTGAGGTGCAGGTGGTGATGATCACCCCGGGGTATGCGCTAGCGCCCTTGACAGGCACTCCAGAACCCGCCAACGCTCGTGAAAACCCGGGTCGGTCGGTCCTCCATTCATCCGACCGGAGGTGTGGATAACGAGGCCACCTTCACAACCTTCTCCCTTCTGTCCCTATGTTGTAGTAAGGCAGGGCGGTTCGCTTGAGTTGCTCAACCGCCCCTTAGCGCCCGGTGCTCATGACGCGCTACGGAACCTCCACCGTGCCGGGGGACCAAGCAGGGCATAGCTAGCGGCATAGGAGCCGACTCGGCGTCAGCGGCTTCGTGCCGCACTGGAGTAATCCAATATGTGGTTCCGCGCGTTCCACCACTTCTCCGTTCATTTCCAATACTGATCGTGAAACACCATGAGCAGCAGGATGTTGAGGTCCGAAATTCGAAGTGAAATTTTTGATTTGCCTCTTCCTAGTCGTCATGGGAAAGAAAGGCAGAAATAAGAAAGAGATTATTCCCTGAGAGCTTGTCCAATACCACCAGTATCAGAAATGCATCTCCTTCGCCCGCGCGAGAGACTTCTATGCCAGCTGAATAAAGGCTCTGCTATGAAAGCGGCAGACAGACTAATTTGGCCGGTATTCCCTAATGAGTGGCTTTAGGAGATTAGGGTCCCCCTTATATTCTCCACCCATCTGCGGAGGGTTTCCGTATCCGTCTCCGCGGAGATCTCCAGATCGTAAGACATTATCGCCTTTGCGGCACTGGAGTATCCGTCATTTCCGGAAAGTACACGGACAGCCGCCCTTTCCCCTTTTCACAATGTTCATGAAGTTGCTCACGAATCAAAGTGTGAATGCCCCTTCGAAGTGCCGCACGCTCTATGCTTTTCCCCAGCTTTCCCTCCAGTAAAAGATTAGCTCGTAACCCCTCTGTTTAGGGATTCCTGGGGCATGAGTTAAGCATATAGTTTCTTTCTTTCGATTGAGCGTCGTTTGGAGTCTCTCTCTGTAGGCGTGCAAAACAAGAGAGCCACTGCTCTTCGAGGCGGTGAGGTGGACAATCCCTTACTTCAGCTTCAGAGGAGCATCTTTGCATGAATCAATACTAACTCCCCAGTCAGCTGACCCTCGATTTCGGAGATTATAGCAGAAGAACTTCGTAACGGCGGGGAAGGGTTTCGCCTCGAATCCAAACGATTTCTCGTTTTTCTTCTCTTAAGATATTTATAGTTAGGACTTGATCGAGGGATCAATTGACTCCGAAACATAAAGTAACAAGACCAGAACCCCGTGTGGACTATGAACCAACAAAAAGAAGAATGCCTTTGAGCTCTTGTTCGAGTTATTCCTTGATGATTGGAAGGGGAGACAGAAGTCTAAAATGACTCTTCCCCCTGGAGGCTTTCTGGCATTTCATCTTTCTTGATTTCCTAAATGGGAAGCTCTCTGATCTTTCCTTCGAGTTCGAGTTTTCATTTTATAGAAGAATGGTAACAAAAAGAAGAGCGTCAGCTCCAAAAATGCATTTTTGCATTTCACAATTTAACTTTTTTGACTCTGATATCTATTCCAACATTTCCAGAGGATTACATTAAGGTTTGGTTGAAAGATGCAACGTACATCAAAGATTCTCTCTTCAGATTCGTTAAATGGTCTGCGGACTTCAAATCGGGGGCTGAATCTTCAATCGTTCCTATGTGGATTCAGTTTCTCTTCCGATCTTTCAAGACGACTACCTTAGATCTATTGCTAACGTAGTAAGCAAAGTGCTGTTAATCGATGGTCCGACCCCCATCTCGACCCAGTGTCGCAAGGGTATGCGTTGAGGTGGATCTTCTCAAGAAAAACCCTAATAGGGTATGGTTAAACATGGGACAATACGAAGGGCAGAAAATCGTCTATGAGAAAGACTTAAGGTATTGTACGTCTTGTTCCAAAGAAGGTCATGCAAAGTAAAACTGCAAACTTCGTTCGAAAAACTCCAGTGCAACTGATGCAGCCAACAAAGAGAAGTCCAACCTGCAGCCGTCAGCTCCTAAGTATAATACCTCTAGGAAAAAATCTGCACAAGGTCAAGAAGGAAAAGCTCCCCCACGTCAAGTCTACAGGCCAACAGACAATACCATCCAATCATCCTTTGATAATACATATAATCTTCCAAACAAAACTGCAGACAATCAGATGGAGCAGAATCTTTTTTATGTTAATAAAGAAAAAAGACAATACCCGAAGCAATAGAGTGATTCTCCCGTTAGCGAGTTGTGCTTATCCTGTACCAAAGCAAAGCTCAAGCATGCAGGCAGGAAGATTGGAGCTAGTCTTTCTCCCTCAAGCAAGCAAGAAGTCTTTTGATTCGAACTCCTTTCCTTCGACTTCGCTCAGTCACTTGTTAGTTGCAGGAAAGACTCTCAAGATCGTAATGTCATCAACCTGCTCTGGAAATCCTTGCTTCACTGCTGACCGAAGCCTAGCTACTGCACCTGGACTGACCCGAAAAGGTAAGGGCTAGGCAAAAGAACCAGGTTCGCTATCCCTAGAAGTTCATCTTTCTTTTCCGCACTGTAACTTGTTGTTGAAAACCGAGTTCTTCTTTATGGAGAGAAGGGAGGTCCCACCATTTACTTGACTCTTAGAACTGGGTGAAGTGAATCAAGTCCGGACTGTAACTAGCCCCGCAGGCTGATATAATTCAACTTATCGTAGTAGGTAGGGTGGAATGCACTCCGAAGGGAAATCAGCTAAGACGAAGAAAGACAGAAAATAGGCGAAGAAGCCTGCCATATACAGATCGCCATGATACTCGTCGCCAGTCACAGAATCCCTAGCCTGGCCCGCGGCGACTGTCTTCAACGGCTGCAGATCCTTGAAGAAGTAACGAAGCCAACACCCAAACGACGCCTTGCCTTGGGGAACGGGTGCCCTACGTACCCCTTTCACATCAAAAGAAAGAAGAGCCCTTCTCCTTACACTTCACTAGAGCCTCCTGGAGACGCTCCAGGTCGCGGTCCTTCAGAAAGAGAAGAGGGATCCCTTTCTTTTCTACCCCGGATAGGAAGTCTCGTCAGCGCCCATGTGCCTTCGAGCGTGTGCCCGGCTTCACCCCACGCTAGAGGAAAGGTGTGAGTCTCAATACTCCACCGTGAAAGAGCAAGGTCGATGTTATTACTCCGCCTCGCCATAGAAACCAGAGATGAGAACGGCGTCCAAAGTAGGGGTGGCTATCATAACTTCGCGGTAGACGTCATTGTGAAAGACGTTGGTCACCCACCCAATGAGTTGGAGGATTGCAGGACGGGCTATAATGAGCCTCTGAATGTGGTAAGTCCCCACGCTCAATTCGAAGACGAAGGATTGGGGAGGGACAAGATCAGTCGCTTCCAGACCCACCTCAGGCGTGAGAAGAAGAGGATCTTGTATGACCGCGCCAGTCGGGTCATAACTCGCCACGGCAGAACGGATCCCCTGAAGTCAGCAGATATGGGGCCCTCTGAAATTCCTCCAAAGGGTCGCGAGGCCCAGATTATGGAGATAGATGAGATTAGCCCGAACACTTGGTGTTTGCCCAAGTCACAAGGCAGGCTTTGGGAAGCCCTCAGAGGCTTGGCTGGGGTAGGGTCGCGACCTAATGGATCCTGCCTCTAGCTTGTGGCTTTGTTAGTTGGCTTAATAGCTTGGTCCGATTGTTCATGTTGCTGGTCCCGCTGCCCTTACCTACTCCAATCCCAAAACGAAAAGAGTAGTTCCCGTTCCCTATTCGTCCGGGTCCTTGTTCCTGGTCCCTGTGAAAGGTCCAGTCGATGGGAAAGAATCCATGTTCAAGTCTTATTACCGAGTGCGAGCTGCTTTTCATCATCGCCTTCCATCCTTGGCTATTTTCTCAAGATTCAATTCATGGTCAGGGTAGGAATCTTCTGAACTTGATCACTTGTGCCCGTGACATATAGGGGCCTATCGAACTATCTTTTTACTGGGACATAGGTTTTGGAACTGACCAACTTCCCGACTCGGCAACTCCCTTTAATTAAATGAGGCATCCTTAATATACTTCTGTACTTCTGAGGCTGCCATATCTGCTTTGATCTCTTTTATCTTAATAAGGGGTGGAGGTGAAAGCGGACTACGGATGGGCGAACCTACGGACGTAATGCCTTAGTTAAATGTTAAATAAAGAAGAGTAAGTAAATCAAGGCCTAGAAAGCTCGAAAGCTGCTTGTGTGGGAGGGAACCGAAGGAAGCTTGCTGGAGATGGACCGAAAGTTGCTAGCTATGGATCGGGATGGGGGATGCACGGTATCGAGGAAATCTTTCTAGTTTCTGTTGAATCAAATAGTTCAAGTCTGAATACGAATTACGTTGAGTAAGAGACAATCGTTCTTTTGTAGCAGAGGGACTAGAATGATCAGGGGGCGAGGTGTGAACTACAGATCATAAACCAGATAATCGACCGGGATTACCATGCTAGTAGCGCTTATCAAGTTGAGCGATAGGGTTGATTGATGTGAAAGAGAGGGGCCCAGATCCGCCCCCCCTAACAGATTGAGAACGGAAGCATGAATTTGTCATTCCTAAGGGCTTAGCGCTTGTGCTAAGGAAGGATGTACATACTAGCGATGATCGCGGGAGCGTTGGTAGCGGCAGGCTTACTTAGAATATTAGCGTCTAACAATTTAATTGAAGGTTAAGCTTAGTAGAGGTAAGGAAGGATAAGGAAAGCGAGGGTCCTAGTGTCTAAAAACGCCATCGATATTAAAAAAAAGAAATAAAAAAGACATGCGGACGATTCTCCGACACTCCCTTAGCTCTAGTAGGGAGTGCCGGCGGCAAACCCTATTTAGCCAGAAAAGATAGAAAGGAAACAAAGAGAATTCGTAGCAAGCCAAAAAGTAGAGCGCACTAGGAATCGCAGGGGGACAAGCTACCTCACAGAAAGGATGACGAAGGGCCAGTTGACGCAGCAAGCTAGAGCTATGAAACCGCCCCTTTCTCATTTAACTCGTCGGATTATGAATGAGATATTCAGACGTCAGCTTGAAGGCTACGATTCCGTTCTTCTGTCTAGGTTCCTTGTTGCAAGGCCGGGTTTAGGTGTTTTAGGGCCTTTGAAACTGCCTATAATGGGGGGACCTAATGAGATGCCTTAAACTCGAGGGTTGGATAAGCAAACCTGGCCAAAGAATCACTATTTCGATTGAAGCTCTGCCGCGGTGACCCAATTATCAAATTATCATATACAGATAAGCGAGAATGCCCTTTCTGCTTATATAGTAGATCAATGCTGCGTCCTCACGAATGCCAAACTTCGTAGCTCAGCTCATCTGGGATGACCAAGCTCCAGGGAGGTTTTTGGTTCTGGGGTTGGAGATGAAGTCAAATCCGAATTGGATCAGCTTGGATAGGGATTTCGAACTCTAAGAAAGGCAAGGCAAAAATGATTCCGAGAATCCTTTCTAAAAAGCCTTGTTTTGGGCATAACAAGCCCTGCCAACCGTTGACTGGCATCTCAATAGACTCTATCGAGGAACCCGGCTTCAATTGAGCGATTGAAGCAATCCAAGCGGCGGGTGGAATGAGTCCCTCCTTTCCAAACTTGCTCGCTTTGCTGGGCTACTTTTAGGCTCTGAAATCTATGTTGTTGGCTGCCACTGGAAGATTTTTATCTAGATGAGCCAAACCTGCGTTTTGTCTATAGGTTCCTTGACTTCAATTTCAATCTTAAGAAAGTAGCGAAGGGGGAAAGCCACCAAAGAAGCCTATGATATGGATCCGGGCTAGCCGAGTTGTCGGGTTCTCAGGGATTGGCTTTCAGGCTTGACCACTTGATTGGAGGAGTGGGTTGACTTCCAAGAAATCAAACAAAAGGAAAGAGTTCGCCTTGGCAGAGTTAGCCCCCTTTTCTTTAGCCCGAGCTGACGGAGATTCATGGAAGGCTGTTACAAGGCGGGGTTTAGTCCCTGAAATTGATTGCTTTGATGACCCCTATTAGTTAGTAAAGCTGGGATGCCGTTCAATGCCTTTCACTCCCGATTTTGATATAAGAAGCTATCCTTAGCACAAGCGCTAAGCGATAATAATACCTTGAAATCGCATTTGATTCCTATGATAAGGTGGAGGCCTTAAGATTCAAGCTATGCCGCAAACTCACGTTTTGGATATAGGAAAATAGCCAGAGAATTGCCGTTTCGATTGATGAGGCCAGCCCGAGTTTACCCGATTTGAGGAATTGGGGGAATCGAAGCGCCTAGTCTTTGTCATTACTTGAGCGATTTCAGCAATAAAGAAGAGTGAGCCAGCACTCATAAAGACGTAAGCTGTTGGTTTCGTTGAAGACGTGAAGGCGAGAACTCTCACCTCTGCCAGTGGGACTCAAAACCATTGATTTCAGGTTTCATTGGAGAATGAAAAGTCTCGGGGTACTCCTTTGTGCCCTCCTCATGTGGATGAATTCAACACCTGTCTATACCACAGTGGGATTGAGGACTTGAGATTCTCTGGATGTCATTTAACATGGTCTAATAGGCAGCAACCCCCCAATCATATCTCTTCAAAGATAGATAGGGTCCTTGTTAATGAGGATTGGCTCAAAGCCTACCCTTATTCTTCTGCCTTCTTCCCAACCCCTGGGATTTCTGACCACTCTCCTGCTGTGGTTTATATCACCCCACTACCAAAATCAGCCCCTAAGCCCTTTAGGTTTTTTGATTTTCTTGCAGACCATCTCTTGTTTCTTCCTACTGTTCAGAGAGTTTGGAGAAACTTTGTGTTAGGTAACCCAATGTACTGTGTTTATGAGAGACTTAGATTACTACAAGTGGAGCTTAAAAAGCGGAATAACAAGGAGTTCAGTGACATCTCTGATAGAGTTATCAAGACCAAAACTCATCTTGGTAATCTCCAGTTGGAATTAAGCAATAATCCTTCCCCTGCCATCCAAAGTGAGGAAAGAGCTGTCTTCAAGAAATTTCTTACTCTTTCTAGAGCTGAGGAAAGTTTTGCTAGGCAAAAATCTAGAATCCAATGGCTGAAATTAGGGGACCAATGTACCTCTTTTTTCTTCAAATCTGTAAGCAATAATAGAAACAGAAGTAAAATCACTAGCCTTGTCCTTGATGGTTCAACCATTACACATGATATGGTTGTCATTAAGGACACTTTTGTCACATACTACAGCAATCTGCTAGGCAAGCCTCATACTTCTAATTATGATGGCTCTGAGAGAGTTAGTCAGTTAATCACCAAAGACTGATGTTCAGAGCATGTCTATGATACAGGACATCACTGACTCTGAAATTAAAGATACAATCTTAGAGCTTAATCCTAAGAAGGCTCCTGGCCCTGATGGATACAATGCAAGATTTTTCCATAAGGCCTGGCCTGTTATAGGATATGATGTTACTGCAGCAGTGAAAAACTTCTTAAAGTCTGGTAAATTACTTGCTAAGACAAATGCCACCATTGTTGCTCTTGTTCCTAAAATCCCTAACCCTTCCAAGGTTAGTGATTTTAGGCCCTGTTGTAATATCATATACAAGTGCATTGCTAGGATCTTAGCTAAGAGGCTTCAGGCTGCTCTTCCCTCTCTTATAGACTGTGTTCAGTCTGGCTTTGTTAAGGGGAGGAGAATTGCAGATAACATTTTCCTTACCCGGGTACCACAAGTCATCCCCCTCTCCTAGATGTGCTATGAAGGTGGATATTATGAAAGCATATGACAATGTCAGATGGGATTTTCTATGGGATGTCCTTAAGTGTATGAATTTTCATCCCAAAATGATTAATTGGCTCCATGCATGTGTTACCACTGCCAACTATTCCCTTAATATCAATGGAGAACCCACTGGTTACATCAAGGGCCATAGAGGGCTCAGGCAAGGGGATCCTCTCTCATCTTACTTATTTGTAATTGTGATGGAGGTCCTAACTTGCATCCTCAAGGAAAAGGCTATGCTTCCTGATTTTCAATTTCATTGGAGATGCAGCAAAACCAAGACTATCAACTTGTGCTTTGCAGATGATCTTATGATTTTCTGCAAGGGCGAAGTGAAGTCTGTTACACATATCAGAACAGCTCTCCAAGAATTTGAATCTCTATCTGGCCTATCTCCTAGCCCTGGTAAAAGTAGTGTGTTCTTCTCTGGAGTTCAACACTCCACCAGGATTGACATCCTTCAAATAAAATATTAGGCTTTAATGAGGGCTCCTTGCCAGTAAGATATCTTGGAGTCCCTCTACTATCCACCAAACTTAAGCATGTAGATTGCAAATCTGTGATTGATAGGATCACAAAAAAAACCAAAAGCTGGACCAACAGAGATCTAACGTATGCTGGGAGAGTGCAACTAATTAAGAATGTACTCTTTTCCATGCAGACCTACTGGTCTTCCCTCTTTATACTCCCTAAGAAAGTCATCAAAGAGGTTGAGACCATCCTTAGAGCCTTTCTATGGTCTGGACTTGACCTTAAAAAGTCTGGAGCTAAAGTGTCATGGGAGCACCTGTGCTCTCCTAAGCAGGAGGGTGGATTGGGCCTCAAATCTATTCAAATATGGAACAAGGCTGCCATTGCTAAACACATTTGGTTCCTCATCTCTGGTGGGGAACAATCTATGTGGTGTCAATGGGTCAAATCATACTTACTAAAAGGGAAGAGCTTTTGGGAAGTCAAAGTACCTAGTGATCCATCTTGGGTATGGAGGAAGCTTCTTGCTCTTAGGCCTATAGTTCATCCTCTCCTCAAAATCTCCATAGGCAATGGCAAATCTACATCCCTGTGGTTTGATAATTGGCACCCTTTGGGGTCTTTGGCTGACAAGTATGGCACGTCAGTCTTTTATGACTCTGGCCTTCCCAGAGACTCCAAAGTTGCTGCAGTCATAAAGGGTTCTCATTGGGCTTTTCCCATCACTCAGACTTTGGAGCTCATGGAGATTAAAGCTCAACTTCCCCTCCTCCCCTCTCCAATTGGGGATAAGGAAGACCATCCCAAATGGACTCTCACTACCAATGGTGAGTTTACGATTTCCTCCCTTTGGAACCATTTAAGAACTCATTTCCCCAAAGTCACTTGGCACAAAAGTATATGGTTCTCTGGACATATACCTAAATGTAGCCTAATTTCTTGGGTGGCCATCCAGAACAGACTTTACACTGAAGATAGATTGGTCATGTTTGGTACCAAGTCTATCTCTTGCTGCAGTTTCTGCAATGGTAGTGAGAGCCACAACCACTTATTCTTTAACTGCCCTTTCACCTCCCAGGTGTGGGATCAGGTTCTTGGTCTTATCAATGTCTCATGGTCTGCAAGGGCTTGGTCTTGCTGGATAGATCACATATCTACAATCAGGGGCAGAACACTTAAAAACCTCATAACAAAGCTTGTTTTTATAACTTCAGTATATCAGGTTAGAGAGGAATCTACGCAAGTTTCAAAACATTGCATGCCCTGTTCCAGTGGTTGTAAGCAAGATTTACTCAGTGGTCAGACTCAAACTATTGTCTCTGAGGGACCTCCCTCATGGACCACAGTACCACTGGCTTTTAAATAAATGGAATCTCATTTGATAATGTTTTGTAGTACTTAAATTGCAATTCTCTGCATGTTCCACAGGTTCATTACTTGCAAATGGCTCAGCAAAGTGGAGGTCTTCAGGCACCTCAGGCACAAGGTTCCATTACATTGGAGTGGCCATCACCACAGGTTCCCACATCATCATGCATCAAAGTGGAGCTAATACTTCTAGTAAAGGGAGGTATATCTTAATCCTTCATCTCTGGATATGTGTGGAAATCATGTGCTGGTATGCTCTACCATTCTCTGAGTTGTGTGCACCACCATAAATGTGAGACCGTGTGAGAGTGTGTTTTGAGCCCCTGAGTTCTTTGAGAGGGGAGGTAATAAATAGTGGGGGAGTTTGGTGAGACATAGGTGAGGGAGTTTTGGACCTTTAGTGAGAGTTCAGAAGAGTGAGGTTTCGAGGGAGATGTAGGGTGAGCCCCCATACTCTGACGGATATCTTGCTTTCATTTTGCTATTGGGTTCCTGTTTACTGCTGTGATCAATATCAGAGTTCTGTTGTAGTTGTTGCCCATCCCATTTGGGGCATGTGATGTCTGGAATTCCATTGCCTGGAATTTCAGTTTTACTCCTGATGTTCTATCATTATGTTGATCCTTCATTTGTTGCCTGGAAATTCAGTATGCATCAACTGTTCATTTTACTACCCTGAGTTTCTGAACGGTTTGTGGACTGCCATCTCTCTGGGCAGAGCTGCTGAGATTACTGTGATTCTATGATTCTGTTTAGCTGTAGTTTCTGGTTTGAGACAGTGTCCCTACGGATGCATTGTGCATTCTGAAGTATGTGCTTTACAGGTTGTGCCTGCACTTTTTGATACGTTTAGCCTAGCCATGGGGGGCTGTCCCATGGCACTGTATAAATCCCTTCTGGGAGGGGGAAGTCCTCCCAACCCAAGCCTTTTGCTCCCTTCTGTGATACCTGTTCTGTCCAGATGTTACTCACGGTGTTAAGCTACTGCATCTTACCCAGAATTTATGTTACATTATTGAGCAACTATTTTCAAGTTCTGCGGTCTGCTGTTCATCACAGAGGTCATTTGCTGTGACATACCAGTGTGGTTGAGTCCTATTAGTGCTGTTGTGATAATTCCATCCAACCTTGGCCTGCACTTCTCAATTACTACTGCCCAGATTAAGTCGTTACCAACCCAGGTTTTTGGTTGTCACTGCCCAGATTTTGCTGCTGCCCAGATTACAATTTGGCTGCTGCTGCTCCCGTATGTTGTTGATGTGATAATGCTGCTACCGTATGCTGCAGTCATTGCTAATGTTCTGTCCTGGGTACCATTTATGTTCAGTTGCTGTTTAGGGTGTTTGAAACTGTATACTTTTGTTAGGTGTTTCTCTTTCTTCTACCTTAGAAGAATAAGAAACACATGTTATCTCTCATTTTCCTTGTAGTTTTGATTAGGTGTTCCTTGTTGCAATCCTTTGTAGCCTTTTGGCCCCCCTTTTTTCTTTTCTTTTCTTTCTTTTTCTTTTGTCCTCCTGGGGTATGCCCCTTGTAGGCTGTATATTCGCTTAGCCCCTTTTAATTTCAAGCTTATTTACCCAAAAAAAAAAAAAAAAAAATATTATTACAACCGTCCTGGTACAGAATCAATCCGCTTTTCCCGAAACAACCCGCCTGTAACGAAACCGGAATCAGAACCAATTACTATGAAAGATGAACTAGGAAGAGGGTCCCCCCTTTCTGGGTGTAGTGTAAGCTGCTTGCTGCAAAAGGCCATGAGATCAAAGAAAAGAAGTTTCCAGGGTTCACGTCTCACGAGTCTTGTGTCCAAGACTGTTGATCCTATTCTTTCTGAGCCAAGTCCTCTCGAATGAGTTCTACTATAGAAGCTTTCAACGTACACCCGATTCCTAAACTCCAGCTCCTGCTCATGAAAGTGAAGATTTGGATGTCCACCCGGATCCAATGGTGAATTCTTCTTTTCTTTACTCAATGCTGAAGCTGGTTCTGAAGGATCAAATAGGTCATGGCTTCTTTGGGAGTCATTGAAACCAAGACTTGACTTTCGGTTGACTTTTTATTAAAAAGAACAGAGGAAGGAGCCTATAGTAGAGTAGTCGGCCTAACTCACAGGCAGAGCTAAAGGCTATTAAATAGTCCCCGAAGCAGAGGAGACTCTGGAAGAGTGGCTTTCTGGTGAGGTTGCTTCTGACGGGCTTGTGACCAACTCGGTAAAAACCCCTAGTGAAAACTATGTCTGTATGTATAAGCGCCGCTTCAAATCAATTGAATCAATGCAAGCAACGCTGTTCCCACAATCCTATTCATTCCTATTTGGTTGGATTCCTCGGTTCATGTTATGCCTTAGATGGAATAGCCTGTTTTTCTAGCTATTAGTTTCCTTCATTCAGGTATGGTGGCAGGGAATACGAAGTTCGAGTAGGCTTCGTCGGTTTGAGAAGGTGAACGACGAATCCGAGTGATCGAAGGTGAAAGTACTGAGCGAATATTCAAACGTCTATTCATGTGAGAACTTCTTGCGCCCTTGGTTGACACCACCTTAGCCTTAGTCAGTAAGGGAGGGAGGTGACTATTAGATAGGGACTCTGGAAGTTCATGTGAAGAGGTTAGTGGAAGAGATCATGTTTCCGGGGTTGGAGTCACCGAAGTGGACGATAGGCAAGAGAAGCCCCAGGAGTGGACCTGACAAGCATAAGATTCATTCAATAGCCAAGCCACAGAGTCTGCACCACTCCGAAGTACTAATAACTAAGTTGAAGAGAGAGCGGGGCAGGCCATAGACGAAAGTGAACTATAGACTACTTACCGGAGACCATAGGCAATGGACGAAAGACCAGCGGAAGGGCATTAGTCGCCGAGGAAGCTAGTGCGCGTAGACCAAAGCTTAGTGGAGAGACCATACATAGGCCTGTTCCAAGGCCAGATTATCAACAGGGGCAGAGGCGGTGTCGATGGCAGGTTCGATTACGGAGAAGTCAATAATCAATGATTATGCGGAGGGTCCAGCAGTCACTAATGACCCCAGCAGAAGGGTAAAGCCTATTTGAATTTAGGATTGGAAAATGAGGAGGAAGCCATCTGTCATGGAGAGGCAATCCTCAAATACGTACTTTGACCTGACGGCTTACCGTTCTTAGCTTCTGATGGGAATTCCAAGTCGTATTGTCCATCGGAACCATCAATCATAAGATTAGCCAGTCAGAAAGTCTTCCCTCTTCCAAAGCCTCATTAGTACGCCAGTCAGTCAGCTTGACCATACCGAAAAGGCACACAATAAGGAAAGGAAGATCACGTATCGATCAATTGTTGCTACCCCAAGCCATTGGATTGGTAAATCCATAGTACGAGGACGGATCTAACATACGAAAATCGCCCTTGTTGGAAAGGCTCTTCCCGGTGATGGTTGATGATTCCCAATGATGACTTATAGTAAGGGGAAAGATGACTCTTCAAAAGAGGCCAATACGCATTCTATTATTCCTTGTGCCAGCTCCTTACGTCATAGGGCTTGCGCTTGCGGCTTCGGTTTCAATAAGGTACCAAAGAACTCATTGTTGAAAGCTGGAGGAATCAGCACTCTCCAAATGTCTGTAGCAAAGGGACAATCTCGCAATACATGAATTGAATCCTCGCAGGCTCCACATAGATCACAACTAGCAGTATCCCCACCAAATCCACGACACATTTTTGTTGGTAAGAAGTCTATCATGCCTGACCAACCAGACGAAGTGTCTGAGTCTATATGGACCCTTAAGATGCCAAATAGCATCTCACTGCTGCGTGTCGGTAGGACTAATATCACCAGGCCTCAAGAGGTTATAGCACGACTTGGTAGCAAGAAGGTCGAAAGGTTTCAAGCTAGGACTCGTGCCAAAGCACTGAGTCAGTATGCGGCAAAGTGGAAAGAGGATGCGAACGTACCAAAGGTGGAAGAGTCGCCGAACAGGGTGGTAAAGGGTTGTCGAAAAGGTGCAAGCGCCGAGGAATTCGAAAGCAAGGATGCGTTCCAAGTGTCAAGGCAAGAGGTCTTGCCGCCGAACGCTGGCTCTGTGTCTTTCTTTTATTTGTCCTATCGCGTGCTGTCTTTTTGCGTTGGGCCTATCGCATTCCCTCTTTTTAGTATTCGCGATCTCTGCCCCAAGGCGCCTTTCCTCGAAAGTTTGATTATCCGTCCTGAGGAAGCAAGCCAGGTGTTGACCTGATTTGAATCGTGTACTTCGACCCGGTCTTGTTTTCTTCTCTTTTCCGGTATGTGACTTGTCTTTATTGTCAACTGTACAAATACGGACTCTTATTAGAATAACAGAAATTGGAAATAATAGTCCGCTATGGAATAGTCCGCCTCAAGAGTAGCAATTGTATTCTATCTACGAGCCTATGGTTCTGTTCTTTATACTGCATTTTGCTGGATTGAGGTGTGATCTATAGTGAAAATCCAACAAAAGGTTGGCTCGCGAGAGGAAAGGGATGAGATTGGGGATCAGAGTCTGTATCCCAGGAATGCTAGATCCGATAAAGAGGATAACCTGGCGGACGAGGGGTCATAGCACCGGAAAAGAAGTCAAGCGATTCGTCTTACCGGGCAAAGAAGGGAAGAGCAGGAAAGAGAAGAGGTCCACATGAGCGAGCCGAACGAGGCGCTGCTGCTGAGCTATCATCAATAGCGTGCGCAGGACAGGTATTCTCATAAAAGAAAGGATAAAAGGAATTCTCAATAAACAACATGGGCTTTCTTCTAGTAAGTAGTAAGGGTATTCATTAAGAAAGGGTCTTTCTTACGGCCCGAGGCGTATTTAGGAGGGGTAAGGATCCGCTCTTACAAGCTAGCCAGTATAGCCAGTAGTCTATTTCCTCAATGAAACTCAATACAGATAAGACGCGGTCAAATCTTAACTATAAAATAGGAAACTTCTTTTATATGCTTTCTCTTCTTGCTACCGGCTGAACCTCCTATTACATCTGTCCAAAGCATCACACACAAAAATGGGGATTCGAGTAGTTTGCATTGCATAAGATGGGATTGTAGCTATGACGGATTGAACAAGCGTTGCGCGCCCCGCCATAGATAAGTGAGTGGCCTTCCATCCTGAGAGTTTATTGCGAACTCTGTCCATAATATAAATAAGAAAAAGTCTCCTTAGTTACTCTAGAGTGAAGTAAAGGAACCCCTAAATACCTCCCCAAGTCTGTTGTCAAAGGAATTGAGCCGTGGGCACTCAAAGTCCTAGCCCTTTGTCTTGGCACATTCGGGGACACGTACATCTTGGATTTTGCCAAGTTGACTTCCTGGCCAGCAGTCCCACAGAACCTTCTCATGATGCTAGCCATGGCCTCAGCCTGCTTATCAGTTGCTTCCCCCCAAAAAACCAAATCGTCGGCAAAGAACAGGTGAGATATATCCGGCCCCCCTCTTGCTGGCTTTAGTGGTTTCCACCCTTTCAACAGCATCATCAATCATTCTACCAAGCACTTCCATACAGAAAAAAAAGAAAGAAATAAGTATGGCGAAAGTGGGTCGCCTTGTCGAAGACCCCTCGCAGGCTTGAAATATTCAGTTCGTTCCCCGTTCCAAAGCAAGATCAGCTGAAGAAAGACACTACATTATATTATCAAGGAAATCCATTTGGCTGGGAAGTGAAGCCCCTCAAGTACAGTCCTCAAGAAAGACCAGTCTATTCTGTCATACGCTTTAGCAAGGTCAATCTTAACTGCCATACCCCCTTTCTTTTGAAACGGAGTCTAACTCTCCCTCGAGTTCACTTCCATTAAAGATACCGAACCAAGTCTCTACTAAAGTGAAATCCGCCCCTTTTAATTCATAAGGATAAGGATGAGCAGAGCGAAGTCGTGTTGTCAATGGCGCTAGAAAAGCAGGATGGGTTGGGCTGTTCATATAGATTATAGGGAATGGACGGCTTCTCATGCATACAGTTTCTTTCCCACCGCACTAATATCCGGTATCACGGGCGGTATCCACCGATACGTCCGGCTCATCTACTGCTCTCTCCTCCGAGTCGGTGCTGCTTCCCCTTCGTCGAATACCGGCTGCTCTTATTCCCATCGATATGCCCGGCACGCATAAATGCATTAGAGGGGCTTGTAGCCGATGTACTCTCTTCGCTCGATAAAGACCGGGACCGGCGATAGTCGTGAACTCCATCTGCTGGGCATGGCACGTATGATTGGTCCGGCATTCCACACCCCCGATCGTGCCTTCAACCCCTGTTTGGCATTGGGATGGGAGATGAGAATAGGTGGTCTAGGATCGAAAGAAGAATGAATTCCTTTAAGCAAGAGCGAACTAACTCTCTTAACCTATCGACCAATCTATGTGCAACTACCCATTCTTAGGGGTCCGCCTCTACTACTGCCACCGATCTTTCTTGCAAGGTTGGGATTGAGGATAAGGTTGTTGCTTCGAGCAGCTCTCTGGCATCCTCCTCTGGGAAAGAGGTCAGGTTTACAGATAATGGGAATGACTCAAACACTAGAGGAAAATAGGGCAGTAGTTAGGTTCGGCATCGCCACTCCTAGGAAAGCAGCTTCCTTCCCTCGGTTGGTTACCTTCAAGAGGACTGACTTCAGAGTCAGGATGAATAGGCCCGGGGAAGAAAGGAGTCGGTGCAGGAAAAGGAAAGAGAACGCAGGCCCTAATCAAGAAGAAAAAGTCCAGTTCGTTGTAAGATCACTGATGTGTTAAGCATGACGCCAGCGCGTGGGCACGATAACTGGTACACCAGAGGTGCGTCCTTCCCGGTCCTCTCATGAACAGATTCTGGGCATCTTCGATGAGAAGGAATTGGATCAGAAGCATTCTTCATCGACAGTGGCACTATAAGCTCCCGAGAACTCTATTTGCACTTTTTCACTTTAGCTTACTTAAGATATTCTAGCTATCACCACCTAGAGCAGCCAGTCGTTAGCGCTTTCGAGTCAAGGTGTCATGGGTGATCTATCTCATGCCGAATAAAATTCTCCTCGCAAGTAACTAAAAGGGTATCAACCACTACCCTATGGCCCGTCCATTTATCTCGAACACATTTTGATCAAAGGCTTTCTGCATCACAAGTATATATCCATGAATCCTAAGAGGCCGGTTCTGATGCTCTGAGATTCATGAGCAATCGATCGACCAACTTACGAAGAATTTATCTTACCAAAGATTCCATTGGGACCATGCTACCAACGAGCCAACCTTCGTCCGAGAAGGGCTGCCTACCCTAGATTTCACCGAAATAAGACCAATCACTTTGACTATTCCATGAGGCAAGAACAAGACCACCATCTCCAGTTGCATACAAATTGTTGATGGACCCAAGTCCTATAAAGGAAGCGCATTTCCCGTGGCGCTAATAGATTAATAAAAATCTCTCGGCTTACCCACTTTGGAATGATTTTGTACTATCGTTTCTCTTGCTTATGGGTTCGGCCGTTTCGGGGTATCTTCATTTTAGGATTTCCTTTATCTCTCACGGTACGCCCCTAGCTCACTCCATTTGCGAATGAACTTCCCGCATGGCATGGTAAAGGCCCCTTCTCGTGACTACGGGATCACTTCACATTCCTATTTATTTTGAGTACTTTAGCGATATGGAAACTGATTCATATCGGTTTCTCTTTGGAGAATCTGGTCTCTATTGATCCTTCGACCAAGACTTTAGCGGAGATCGTAACTATCTTGAGAACTTCTCTTAGGAAAGCGACTCGCCCTACCTTTGCGTTGACCTGGTTTTCCGTAATTGGAATAGATTCTTTCTACTAAGCATGCCCCTTTCTTCAATGTCTTGGCTTCCTTCCCATAGGGAAGGAAGGATTCCTCCTGCAGCTATAGGAGTAGGAATGCCCTTCCTTCATTACCTACAACTTGTTACAATTTCTATTTATCTTCTCCCGATTTTTAGGGTTTTAACAAGTCGGGTTACGATTGGGGCTTTAGAAAGCAAGTTTAATTCATACTGTGCCCATCCGCAGTTACAAGTAGTTTGACCGCTCAACAAGCGTGGAAAACATATAGTTGTTCAAAGAGTATGATGGGCTCAACCCTAAGCATCACAGGGCCCGAGCATTAGACCTTGAACTTCCCGTTGATGAGTATATTGGTGATTTGGGGGAAGAATCTCTCAGTGACTGCTTTGGGGCAAAGTCTTCTTTTGGTGGCTGCTCATGAAGATGAGACAAAGCTTGCTGTCAATATAAGAAATGACCTCTTTGAGATGTGAGGTGCCGGAGTAACCTTGTCTGATAAGGATATTGATTAGGATAGGCCGAGAGAAAGGAAGGTGGTAGGGTAGGAACCAAAGAGGAGCTCTCCCTGCTTAGCGCAGGCTACATTTGACCCCTAGATCATGAGGAAGGTGTCCCCTACACCGGACCGGAATCTCCATCCCAATTGGGAACCACAAAAGTGATTATCAATGGCTGGTTGAGCTCAAGCTCCTGTGGTCACTTCCGGGGCACTTATCCGCGGCGCACTTATCCGGTGTAAAGATTATGGGCATAGCAATTCACTCTTGTTGCAGAAAGAGAGTATCCCCCCTTGCCTTGCTTGTTGGGATAGAAATCCCGCTATTCAAAGCATCGAGATCCATTTCATTCCTCCATGTGGCATCAAGAAAGTCAATGGTGCATCAATCTTATCAGTTTATTCATTATCATGAAAGTAAGTTCACTCCTTTCACTCCCTTTCTCCTCTTTGCCCTGTATTGAATACCAGGGAGGATCACTCACCTGAATAAGCCTAAGTATTCCATAATGACCCTCCACAGGGAATCATCTAAATTCTAAATAATGAAATGGGGCACCCCAAGACTTTGTAGTTAGCTTTGTCTGTGGGCTTGCCCACCCAACGCACCAAAAAAAGACCCTCAAAGGATTACCAGTAAAATATTCATTTTCTGAGTGAATTTCTTATGAACAAAGCAAATATTCGTCCTACGCTTCTCGTACCTGGATGTCGAGCACGAAAGAAAGAATGTGAACAGCTAGCTAGCAGACTACAAGATCCGTCTCATCAAGTCTTGGGCTCAGACGGAATCCTACTCTGCATCATCGAAATGTGCTTTACGGGCCTGAGCCACTTAACTTGCTATATTGACTGAAGGCCTAATCAGCTAGTTTGCTGTTAAGCAAAAGAGTGCAACCCCTTCTCTCGTTCCCTCTCTCGCTCCATTGAAATGAATGCATGTCGCCGGAGGCAGGAGTGAGAAAGAAATGACTGGTCTAGAGGTGGTTGGAACCCCAATCCATAGATAGCAATCACTAGTATCGATTAATCCATCAACAGGAAGGGGAATAGAATCACTTCGATGATGCACCTACCTCTATTACGGACGGATTCATAACCGACTACCAGAGACAGGGTTAAATTCCGTTCCTTTCCCTGAGTAAGTGATAGGCACCAATCTATGTTATTTCTCTCCCCCGGTCCGACTGATCTCATTCTTGTTCCTGTTCGTCTAGCCTCGCAAGGAAAGCAAGTGGGGCCGGCCTTTGTTTTAATTCTCTCTAAGACCCTGACCCATTGGAAGCTGCCTTCAAAGCGCCAGAGGCGGATCCAGAACTGACTATTGACTCTCCCCCCCTCACCGGAACCATCAGCGGCATCTTCCTCTATTCTTCTTGAATCCCCGCCGTGCATCTAGGCAATGAGAGGAAGGTGGCGAAGCGAGGATGGCTCAGGACCAGATCATTCAAGTCCCTCTCATAGTGAGCTCGGATAGGACTCGGTAGCGGCACGCCTTCCTCGGATCAAAATTCTTATCTAACAGATCCGTCCATTGACCCTTGCCTCTAACCTGTCCTTGGTCGCACTCTAGTCCAGAACCCGATCTCTATTCGTCCCTTCCAGCATTCGGATGCAAGCAACCGAAAGAGCCCGCTCATTCTCAATCAAGTTGCTTTGCCCTTTAGGGTAGGGAAAATAGCCTCTCGCTCCGCGGCAAGGGAGCTTTCACACCCGTTACTGGTGATGGGAAGATAGATGAATGGGTTGACTTCGCCGGTTGGTGCTTATCAGCGATTAGATCCATGGGAATGAGATTGGTAGGAATTGGACACTTGATTGCTTGATATATCCATGGCAGTAGGGAGGGAAATACAACATTGGCTTCGAGATGCCCTTAGAACAGTATGGATGGAATAGAAGATACCTCACGACCAGACGCTGGTGATTTGTCTTTGTGCTGAGATGCGGTCTCTACAACAGTTCCATGTTCTGACATCTCCACATCAGCAGTTGTTGCTAGTTTGGAAGGAGTCACTGTTACCTCTAGTGTGTTGTTCAATAGAGATCCCTTTCTGGACTCTGTTCTGAAGCAGTTACTTGTGAGGAGACCTTTCTCCCCAAAGGAGTTGGGAAACATGAGAAGAAAAGAAAGAATGAAGATAAGGGCGTTAAGCAGTAAGCTCAGTCTCAGTTCTAAGACTGGTAAGGGAAGTCACCTAAGCAAGTGCCAAGGCCAAGGGCTTTCCTTCGTCTTTATGTGCCCGCCCTCGTACTCCTTATCCAGAAAGAAAGAGATGGTTTCTTACTTTACTGTATACCCAATCCATAGGTCCTGGTAACGAGTGGAGTATAGAGCATTGTCTTCCCTCCTACTGAGATGAGTCATTCCCTTGGCTTACGGGCAGGGTGGATAGCTGACTCCTTTCTTTTGTAACCGTTGTCTGTGGTTCCACCACCGCATCCCAGTTGGTGTACCCCAGGAGGAGGTAAGTAGCCGAGCATGGGAGGTAGCATCCCTCTTGATGAAGATGATAGGTCGTAGTTTCTCTGACTTGAAGTTCCCCGGGGTTCACGAGTCTTGTGTCCAACACTGTTGAGCCTCTTCTTTCCTTACTTGAGCCAAATCAAAGAGTCCTCATTTTACTTTAGACAAAAAAGTTCAACATCCTCATTAACTCATTGCAGGAATGTAGGAAGATGTTCTCAATTCACTTTCAGCCCTTCGCCTGTACGCTACTAGGATTGTTTCCTAATAGCTAGTCAGACTCGAAGGAACCTAAGCCTGAGATTGAGAGGTCTAGTAGATAGAGGGCTTCTCATTGGCTCCATATTCTTAGAAAGCTATAGAAGATAGCGGACTCTCTTAAGAAAAAGAAGATAGACTGATAGTCCGATAGTCAAGTAAGAAAAAGGATAAGCGTGAGCCTAGGAGATCGGAGAAAGGCTCGAGAGACCTCTAGTAGGAAGGGCCATGCCTATGCGATGTCCGGGTCTACTACCTACATATATCTTTTGAGTAGACAAACAGTAGTTTAGCCAGCCTGATAGGAAGCCCTCGTTGAAAGGTTGCTTCTTCACCTATTCGACTCTCCCTATATAAATAAACGGTCGAGGACTACTGCTATGCACTCACCCAGTTCTGCCAGTCGGTCGAATCCTCATTCGATCCACGGAGTTATTCCATTTCATGGGCTAGTTAGTTTACTAGGTCTGGGTAGTCAAACCTTTCCTATTCGAATGCAACCCTAAGAAAAAGTAGGCATTGGACCTGCTTCACCGATAACCAGAAAAAAGAAGTGGTGTTTGAACTTTCTTTCATATACATGTGTGATAAATCCACCAGGGTACAAAGCCAAATAGTGCCGACAACAAAAGACCTTGTCAGGTGCTGATCGAACGAATATACTAATTGTGGTTGACCATATGCTGCTACTTTTTCCTTTTCTAGTGAGGGTAAACTGGCTATGCCTTGACTACTGATGCATCCGGCTCTCGATCTAGAGCTACTGGTTCAACAACTGCTATTGACGGTTGTAGTGGTGCTTCAATAACATCGTCAATAGCATTGCCAATATCAAAAGCGTCATCGGTGTGGGTTTACTGGTCTTCTTACCGGTCTTGGCTATACCCAGCGCCCTTAGCTTGGCTTCCATAGGATCTGTACTTTGATATGCTACTGTTGGTACTCGTACTGTCACCCTCGTATCTGCTAGATATGGATAACAATCTGTGGTCTCTACTGGTTATGCTTAAGGAACTGTAACTTAGTCAACTGGTTCTTCGTTCTTCTCTTTTAGCGATGGAAGATCGCTGAGTTAATGGGATGCTAGCCGCGAATGTATATACTTACGAAAGGGCTGCTTATTGTTGATTCCAATCTCCATTCCTTTCCTTCTCTGAATGAAGAGGGGACTCCAAGCCATCAACATTACCATAAAGATTTTTGAAAACTTGATGCAACCCTATTCAGCCTAAAGCCCCACCAACCTTGGTTATTGTTATTTCTTTGCTTCTATTCCTTCTATCTGCTTTTGCTTCGTTCGATATGGTATACTTTTCTGCGGATTTCAGAGTAAGATGGTGAGAGTCTTTTCCTGACCCGAAAGCAAGGGGAGGGTCAGACTGTACTGCTTTTCAGATGCAAATAGGTGCCCCTTTGGCTGCTCCTCTTATTCCATTCATTACCGATAGCTTCTAGCGGCGGATGATAGGAAAACCTCTCTCGTGGCTCTTGCCCGTCCTAAAAAAGCCTTGTCCAACGCTTCTTTCCTACGAAGCCTTGGCAAGTAGTCTCCTACCAAACTCAATCAAGCCCTCACACCCCTACTAGGTCAAAACCCCATTTTCCCAAACCTATATCTCTAATATAATAGGGCATCCTCTTATCTTGTTCGTATTTAAGTTAAAACCTCTTCTGATAGGTAGGTTCCTATCCTTTCTCAGTAAATGGATTAAATTCACTCGTCACAATCAATATACGGAACTATGTAAAATCAGGCCATGGTCGCTGCATCTGAAATCGTTCGTTCACCCGAAAGTCCTCTCTCTACGCTAAAACGCGAAATCATTTAGGCTCTTTCACACAGGAATTTCGTATAGTGAAAAAGGAAGTTCCTTCTCGGTTTCGCATGCCGAAGTGCACCGACTCCTTTCTTCACCCGAAAAGGAGGAGACCTGTTCTCTAAGTTAGTGGCCGGCTTCGATACGGCTTTCTTTACCTTCCCGGGGCTAGGAAGTCTATTCCCAGCTGTTCTGCCAGATTCTAGAAACCTGGGATTTTTCATTAAACATCAATTTCCCTTCATAAGCCTACGATCTAAAGTTTCATTTTGCATGCGCATATAGATGACAAATCTGTGATTGGGATTTCCCTTCATACGACGGAAAAGTGAAAAAGTGCATTTCATATAGCTGTGAAATCTGTGAATTTCTTTTTAGACCTAACAAGCTCTTTAAAAATGAGAAAAGGTTCTCTCATATAGCTGACAAATGATAGATTTGGTTGAACTATCTAGAGTCCCTTGTATCGGTCAGTTAATCAATAGTAGAATAGAAGAGTCCCAGTAATAGTCTCGTCCAATTGCCTAGCGTAGGCTTAATACACTTCCCTATCTCGGTCCTCGCTCTCAACACAAACGGTAGCCAGGTAGTCAGGGAGTTCAACCAAGCAAGCCTTCTCCTACTGCCTGATGCCGTGGATAGCACACCCGAAAAAAACGAAACATCGAAACTCTATGGATATGACCGTGTGAAAGCAGGTCTTAGCCCCACGCACGCTACTGACTTCTATACCCTTCAAAGATCCATTGAATTAGAGCGGGGCTATCCCATCCTACTACCACTTCAACCCAATAGACTTCTTGCTTTGAGGGCTGGCACTGCAATCGTTGGAATTACTTCGGCGCTTGCTTGATTGGAACGACTGCTTCTCTCTTAGCTTACCTTGACTGATCGGGTAGCAACGAGCTCCTTCAATCTAAAAACCTAAGCATTCAACCCTAACAGTTGGACATTTACCGATTGAACTAAGACAGCTCTTCCGCTTCAACCCCAACTAACTTCCCGGAACGAGCTCTTTCTATACCTTCCTTTTCCTTACTTCCATAAAAGATGGATCTATCTCTTACTACCAGGCGTGCCTCAACAAAACCAGTCTTTTTCTTACAGTCCTGACATACCTCCGCCAGAACCAGTGTGGAACAGGAGGGAGCGTCTTCGAAAGAACAAAAGAAGGACGGCGCTTCAAGGGACGGTAGAGGCAAAGGAATTCGTTTCAGTTGGACATAGACTATGATAAGTAAGGTGTTACCTGCTGGCCGATAAAGCACATGAAGTGGACTAGTCGAAAGGCTGCCACAAGCAAGGCTTTACTTTAGTTCTAGTAGCGGAGTCCCTAACAAGTTGAAACAGTTCTAGATCGAGACCTACCTCCTTGGAGAGATAGGGATAGTTACTTGAATTACTTTACTGCTCTTGGGTGAAATACTTGCTGACTTCCCTTTCTTTACTCCTCGATCGCCTACTCTTTCTAACACTTGACCGGATGGGGATTTCATTAAGATTAGAAGTAGGCATTGTGGCACCTGCTTTGTTCCTTGCCTAGTCAGCAAGCTTTGAACCCCCTTTCTTTCATTCAGCGACTGGGTACGCACTTCGCCATGAAAGATCTTGGTGATCTTCATTTCTTCTTGGAAATCGAAGCCAAACGTACATCGACTGCTCTAGTCTTGACTCAGACTAAATACACCTTGGATGTGCTTAATCGCACTCATATGCAAAACTCCAAGCCATGTCCCACACCCCTTGCGTATGGCTCAAAGCTCTCTGCATACGATGGTGCTCCTCTCTCTGATGCAACAGAATATTGTAGCATTGTTGGCGCCCTTCAGTACCTCACTCTCACCAAACCTGACATCTGCTATGCCGTCAATCAAGTTTGTCAGTTCATGCACGCTCTCACCACCGTACATCTCCAGGCTGTAAAACGCATCTTACGGTATCTGAAGGGTTCTCTTGGCCTAACCATCACTCCGGGACCGTTAACCACCTTCTTTTCATTCTCCGATGCCGACTGGGCTGGCTGTCCCGATAGCAGACGGTCCACTATTGGCTTCTGTGTATTTCTCGGAAAAAACCTACTGACTTGGGTTTCCAAAAAGCAACCGACTCTTTCCAGGTCTAGTGCCGAAGCAGAATACAAGGCACTCGCCCTTACTACCTCTGAACTGTTATGGCTTTCTTACTTGCTACGCGATCTAGTGGTGCCATTTCGCTATCAATTTCTCCTGCACTGTGATAATGCTAGCACTACACACTTGGGGGCCAATCCTGTGTTCCATGCCTGCTCTAAGCACATAGAAGTTGACTACCACTTCGTTCGCGACCTCGTCGTCGCGGGCAAATTGCTCATTCGACTTGTTCGTAGCAACAAGGCGGACATTTTCACTAAAGGATTGCCTGAATCAACCTTCCATCATTTTCGTGGCAAACTGCTGTCTCCTGCCTGCCCTTCTCTTGAGCGCTTAATCGGTTAGACGAATGACTGTCTGTTAATGAAATATGAGATTCCCTTCTCTTTATCGTTATCGGTCAATCGGCTAAAACACCAGAAACGGCGACTACCCGAGCTAATGATAGAGGCAAGAACACTTTCCGGCCAGGCCTTACTATAACCAACCTCACAGATCCAACTCAATCTTTTACACCGATGTATCGTACTCTCTCGAACAGGTCATCATAAGAAAGCTAAATCTTTTAGA